CGCGATACATAAAATACTCAGCCAGGGCTGCTCCCGTATAAGGGGCGAGGTATTGTAATGTAGCAGGTGAATCCGCCATTTCAGCTACTACAATAGTGTATTCCATGGCCCCCTCTTCATGGAAAGTAGTTACTACTTGAGCCACGGAGGATGCTCTTTGACCGATAGCTACATAAACACATATTACATCTTGCCCTTTTTGATTGAGAATTGTATCTGTGGCTACTGCTGTTTTGCCAGTCTGTCTGTCCCCAATAATTAACTCTCGCTGACCGCGCCCTATGGGGATCATCGAATCGATAGCAATAAGCCCTGTTTGAAGGGGTTCATATACAGAACGCCTGGAAATTATACCCGGAGCAGGAGATTCAATTAAGCGAGATTCCGAAGCTACAATTTCGCCTCTCCCATCAATAGGTTTAGCCAGAGCGTTTATAACACGACCCAAGTAAGCCTCGCTCACGGGTATCTGAGCAATTCTTCCTGTTGCTTTTACAAAACTTCCCTCTTGTATCATCAACCCATCGCCCATTAATACAATCCCAACATTTTTGGATTCCAAATTCAGAGCAATACCCCTAGTCCCTTCTGCAAATTCGACTAATTCACCTGACATTATTCCACCAAGACCTATAATACGAGCAATCCCATCCCCCACTTGAATTACGCGACCGATATTCTCAATCCCTACTTTCCTATTATATTGTTCAATACGTTCGCGGAGAATTTTATGAATTTCGTCGACTCGAAGGGTTGCCATTAGTGTTTCTTGACTCTTTTTTTCGGAAGCAAGGGGAAAAATAATGCCTAAATTCTAAACGAAAGTAGAAGTTCAAGGCCTAATTAATTTAATTATTTCTTCGATTCTATGGCCCCGAGAATGCCAATATTAGCACGAATCGTACGGAAATGTAACTCGGTATTCAAACAACTATTCAGAGTTCCTAGAGCTCCTTGTACGGCCTGTTGGAAAACCCGTTGTCGGACCTGATTCATCGCCCTTTGTTTTTCAAAATAAAGGATTTCGTTTTTAGACTTTTCTAATTGTTCCAAACTAATAGAAGTAGCATTAATCAAATTTGCTTTTTCTCGTTCTATCTCAGAGTATCCATTCATTCGATACTCATCTGCTTCTAGTTCGACTTTCTGTAATCGAACCCGAGCTTTTTCGAGCTGCTCAATGGTCCCTCTACGCAATTCTTCTGAATTTCGAATAGTACTCAAGATTCTCTGTTTTCGATTATCTAATAAATCTTTTAATGAAAGTAGATTATCTTGCTATTAAGTTTACAATTTTTATGATCTCTTCCCGAACCAAACATGAATCTTTCGATTCATTTGGCTCTCACGCTCCTTTTTTTTCTTTTTTTGCTATAGCTATTTCCATATCTTTTTTTTTTATGTAATGAGCCTATCCTCTATCTTCTCTTTTCTGTTTATATTTCAATATACCGAAACCCATATTAAGAATATAAGACTAGATAAATATTAAGAGGACTCTTCCGCCTAGATAAAAATCTATCATGGTCAGCAAAGTTGTTTCTTTATTTGTATTTGCCCTTTAGTTAATAATTTCAATTTCATTAAGAAAAACTAACTAAATAAATGGAAAATGAAAATTGATAGAATTCTTTTTTTTTCTTCAAATCCAAAAAATTTCTCTTTTTTTTTTATTTTATACATAGGTCGTCGATTCGGCATTGGATAAAAAAGGGCAGGGTGCCCTTCTAGTAAATAGTTCAAACCATTTTATCGATATGAGTGTTTTATATCAGATAAATTCTACATTAGCTATTTCCCGTTTAAAGCATTTCGGTACTAATACTAATATAGTTGTAGAAAGAGTACCCCTTTTTGCCTGGACTTCAAGCAGTTTAGCTTTAACCGTGTTAATGGTCTCACATTATTGGTCTATAGAGAATCAAAGTTGATTTACCAATGAGTCGCGAAATGCTATGGTTCTTCCATATGATTTCTGAATTTATTCAGAAGTAATTCGTCGAGATCGTGCACCTTTTTCTTATTTATCCAAAAAATACTAAAAAATATTTTAAAGTGCAGCCGGATAGATCCAATCTATTCTTGAAATAGACAACTCGCACACACTCCCTTTCCAAAAAAAATCAATACACCAACCACTACAGTTAGATTTATTAGATTTGTTGCTAAAATATCGGTATTAAGCCCGAAACTCCCAGCGGATGGCCAGTGAGCTAAAAAAACGAAAGAATGGGTTACATTTTTCATATGCTCTCCTCTTATAGATAGGACGAACAAAGAGCAAAGTTTTTCGATCACTTACTTCGCTCGCCCTTTTTTGATCGGTTTTTTTAATGTAATTTTTTTTAATGCAAATAGATTCAATCTAATAATTTCTTTTAGATTAAGTCTTAGGTCTCGTTTGACCTGTGAAAGACTCCTTTGTTGAAATGTTCCAAAAATTCCAAAAATAAAAGGAAAAAGACTTTCCACTGTCCTAAACTAAGGACGGGAAGGAAGAAGGCGAGCATATCCTCTAAATTGATCATCCTCAAATCAGCCCTTCCTGGGGTGGGGTATTGTCTGTCCCGATAAATAGGTAATTCCAGGAGTAATAAATAGGAGTAAAGTATTGATATAATTGGAATTGCAGAAGCAAATACCAATTTACTAAAAAAAGAAAAAAGTATCTAATCTAAAGGACTCATTTTCTTTTTTAGGATTAAACAAAAGGGTTCGCAAATAAAAGCGCTAGTGCCACAACTAGTCCATAAATTGTTAAAGCTTCCATAAAAGCTAGACTAAGCAATAAAGTACCTCGTATTTTACCTTCTGCTTCTGGCTGTCTCGCAATACCTTCTACAGCTTGTCCTGCAGCAGTACCTTGACCAACTCCAGGCCCAATAGAAGCAAGCCCTACGGCCAATCCAGCAGCAATAACGGAAGCAGCAGCAATTAGTGGATTCATGGTGAGTTCCTCGTGTCAAAAAAAAAAAGAAATGGTTAAGGATACAATCAACCAAGAAATTCTTACTTCTAAGCTCTATTGGGGAGAAGTAACTAAAAAGTACAAATTGAAATGATAATCTGAATTGTCCGAACTACTTCGAGATCTCATTTTTAGTTTCTAATCATTAGAGGTTTGTGTAAATCCATATGATTCTCATTATTCTATTTCTCTTTCTTTCCAACCAACCACTCTTTCATTCCATTCTTCTTTCTTTACTCTTCGATATCCTTGAGTTCCTATTTTTTCCCCTATCATCTAATCCATAATAAAATAATCCATAATAAAATACGAAATAGAGGAAGAACCCCTATTGAAATCGACCTAATCCAAATCCAATAGGAATTAAATCAAGATATACAATTGATAACAATATGCTGCATAGAACTGGATATGGAATCCAATTCCATATAGAGGGAATTCGATATATCGGATTAGATAATGAATCTAACTTAGGAATATATAATATCCCATATACATTTGTTTCTTCTATTTTGCGTATTTTCTCATTTTCTATTGATGAATCGGATTCTAAAATCATTCCTTAAAAACCCGCACAAAAGATGACTGGACTTATAGACATTAAGGATATAGATCTAGCCTGACTCCGCCCCCCTTAATGCATATATACTTTGACAATTCCGTAATATAGTCTATTCTCTCTCCTACAACTCTAGGTTGTATATTCATACGCATTTCTAACTATTTAGTTTTCCAACCAAGCGGATTATCTGGAACCATGCATGAATTGAGCTAAGCTAAAAAAAAAGACTATTTTGAAAACTAGTCAATTCAATGATGACCTTCCATGGATTCACCTATATAGGCTGCGGCTAACGTTGCAAAAATAAGAGCTTGAATACCGCTTGTAAATAATCCAAGAAACATGACCGGTATAGGGACTACTAAGGGGACTAAAGAAACAAGAACAACAACGACTAATTCATCCGCCAATATATTCCCGAAAAGTCGAAAACTAAGCGATAATGGTTTTGTGAAATCTTCTAGGATGTTAATTGGTAAAAGAATTGGAGTTGGTTTAATATATTTCTCGAAATAACTCAATCCTTTTTTGCTAAGACCCGCATAAAAATATGCCGCTGATGTGAGTAAAGCTAAAGCAACAGTAGTATTTATATCATTCGTGGGTGCTGCTAATTCCCCATGGGGTAACTGTATAATTTTCCAAGGTAAAAGAGCACCCGACCAATTCGAAACAAAAATAAAAAGGAACATAGTTCCAATAAAGGGAACCCAGGGACCATATTCTTCTCCAATCTGAGTTTTGCTCAAGTCTCGAATAAACTCAAGCACATATTCGAAGAAATTCTGACCGTCGGTCGGGATGGTTTGTGGATTCCGAACAGCTATGATAACTGAACCTAGCAAGATAGTAATTACGACCCAAGAAGTGATGAGTACTTGGGCATGAATTTGGAAACCTCCTATTTGCCAATAGAAGTGTTGGCCTACTTCTACACCCGATATATCATATAACCCCTTGAGTGTTTTAACGGAACATGGTATAATATTCATATTGTCCTCTGATAAAAATTGAACTTCAAAAAAGGAATTCTTTTGATTCAACCATCTCTTTCTCAACTCAGCAACTTGAAGTATTAATCTTATATTTAGGATACCGAGAAATCACATCAGATGATAATATATATCAATACCCTCTAATATATATCAATATTCCCCTTCTTTTATCTATGCAAAATATGCAAAACAAAAAAGAATAGTAAGTGATCCCATAAATCTACGCAGTTACCCAAGAATGAACTATTCTTCTTAATCAATGATTTCTTATATAGAGAGAACGGCCCTCACAAATTGCAAATACTAATTTGTTAAGAATCAATCGAATTGAAGTCATAGTGTCATCGTTGGCTGGAATCGATATATTTGCGAGATCTGGGTCACAATTTGTATCGACTAAAGAAATAGTAGGAATCCCCAAAATGGCACATTCCCGAAGAGCTATATACTCTTTTTGCTGATCAAGGACGATCACAATGTCCGGCAACCTCGTCATATATTTGATCCCGCCGAGATATCTTTGCAAGGTAGATAATTTTCTCTTCAAGATTGCCACATCTCTTTTTGGGAGATGGTGGAATTTTCCCATCTTTTCTTCTGCTCTTAAGTCTCTAAATTGAGAAAGTCTAGTTTTCGTAATCGACCAATTCGTTAACATACCACTGAACCACTTTTTATTAACATAATGACAACGAGCCCTTATTGCAGCTGATGCTACTAAATCCGCTGCTCTTTTTTTGGTACCAACAATTAAGAAGCTTTTTCCCTGACTTGCTGCATCAAAAACTAAATCACAAACTTCTGATAAAAAACGAGCCGTTCTAGCGAGATTTGTAATATGAGTACCTTTACGCTTTGCCGAGATGTAAGGGGCCATTTTAGGATTCCATTTCTTAATACCATGACCAAAATGAACTCCCGCTTCTATCATCTCTTTCAAATTGATGTTCCAATATCTTCTTGTCATTTTTTCCACACTTCCTTTTGATTTTTTCTTTTTTTTTTCATCCTACCATTCCATTACGGAATTTATTTCCTTTTTTTTGAAAATTAAGAAAGAGCCGAAATAGCTTGAAATAAATAATAATTGTTCCGATGTAACCTTCCACTGAGAATTGGCCATTGATACATGGTATAAACGTAACCTTAATGAATTAACTGACTTCTTTTACTTATTAAAATAAAAATCTAAAATCTGACCTGTTAGTGTTCTAAGGTCAAAAGTCTAGTTTAAATAAAAAAATCTGCTTTATGTATCCTTAAATCGTATAAATGGGGGTAAATGGGGGTTCTGATGTCTCATAGAAATTGTTTGTTACATCAGAATCAGAAGAAACTAATTCTGTATGGAGAAACAAAATATCTCTCATTTCCGACGCGAATAGATTTTTTTTTTGAATTTCGAAATAAAGGTTCTTGTCTTGTGGGGAATGATGCACAAATTTTTGGAATCCGGTACCAACAGGTATAATCCCCCCCAGAACTACGTTTTCTTTCAGGCCTTTCAACCAATCAATACGACCTCGTAGGGCAGCTTTTGCTAAAACTCGAGCAGTTTCTTGAAAACTTGCTTCAGATATGAAACTTTGGGTATTCAGGGAAGCCCTTGTTATTCCCAATAAGATTGCCCGATAATAGACCGATTCATCCAAAGCTCGTCCTGCTCGTTCTGCTCGTAATAGTCCGATTAATTCCCCAGGTGAAAAAACATTAGACATTCCATCTTCGGAAACCCGCACTTTTGATGTTACTTGGCGTATAATAATCTCTATATGTCTATTATGGATCTGTACCCCTTGGGATCGATAAACCTTTTGGATCTTATTAACCAAAGAGATACGACTTTGGGCTATGGTTAGCTCAGCTCCAATCAAGAATCCCCAGGGGACCCCAAGAATTCTTGGTATACGCTCATTCCAATCCTCAATTCTCCTTTCGAGATTCGGCGATAGTGAATCAATTGAACGCGCTTCAAAGATTTGTTCTACTTTTGGAAGACCTTGCGTTATGTCACTAGATCTCGATTTTTCATATATAAACGTAACTAACCTATCTCCTTTGTAAAGGATTTCTCCATAATGACCATGAACAGTTGCTCCTGTAGTGGCCAAATAAGGCTTAGCTGCTCTTATAACAAAGGAATCAATATTAACAATGAAAATTTGACCAGATTTTTTTATGTGCGATTTAAATAGACATACATTTTCGCAAATAAATTGTCCAAGGTGAATTATTGCCAATGTCTCCTCCCAAGAATCATGATGGAGAAAGTGCCAATTCAAATGGAATGGATCCAACATGATGTTACTATCGAAATTCGAAATCCTTTGATTTTCATCTATTAAAGAGTATTTAAGCCCTTGAAGTACTTGGAGGGTTTGTTTCAAATTGTCAAGGAACAAATATTTTTTTAACAGGATCTGATTATGCGTTAGTAAATAGTAAGATGAAGAAAAATTCGATATACTAGGTACAATAGCGGCTAAGGGCCCAAAAATATCTCGAATAGGAATTCTAGGATTCGATTCTTTTACCGCATTGGGATATTTCGAATTCTTGAATAAACCAATTCGAGAACAGTTGGATGCCGACAAAATCATCAAAGATTGGTATTCTTTATTTCGATTCAACAAGGTGCCAATAGCTTCTTGATGTTGGCTAAGTGATTGAATCTTCGCCTTGGAATAAAAGGAATTGGTGCGATCTAACCTATTATTGGGAATCGGTCCTGCACTTGTCCTATCATACCTTCTTCGTGTATACGAAATAGTGGACTTGACTAACTCAATTCTTAGGAAATCGCGAATCAGATCATTTGCTCTTACCTCAACAAGGGAAGCACGAGCCTCCTCTTTTTCTTCTTGTTCCCAATTCACTACTAAGCAAGTTCGAACAAATTGACTATTCGTATGATAAATTCTTTGAGTTAACTTGCTATTTTCATGAGAAATAAAATTGACAAGTCGAAGTTGGAAATTATCCTCTTCTTGCAAGAGATCTTGCGGGAAAAGTGTTGCTAAATTTCTCCCTTCGTCCATTTCATATGCGACTGCAGGTCGAACCGAAACAAAATACTTTTCCTTGCTCTTGAGAATTTTTTTCCGTTGAACATAGACCCAATTTTTCCTTTTTTTTGATTCCTTAGAATCTTTCTTTTCTCTTTCTGGTGGTATCAAACTACCACCTAATATCTTATCCGCCTCTTCAGGAAAATGAATATCTCCGGAAAAGATTTTGAGTTCCGTATGGCTTTTTTTTCTCTTCACTCGGACCAATCCACCTAGTCGACTTCTTGTATTTTTTGTGAGTTGTGTATCCACTCCAATGATACTATTATCAAGTACCTTTAGGGATGAGGATCTCGGCAAGATATGCAGTTCTTGAAGAATGAAAAAAAACCGATCTAGTTCTTTTTGGTATTTTAGACTAAATTCTTTTGTTCCTCGATGCTCAATCAAACCCTCTTTTTTTAAGATGGAATCTTCCTCTGGGCTCCCGTATTCGTCCTCTGAGTCTTCTTCTGAGTCTTCCTCTAAAGTCCCATATTCGTCCTCTGAGCCTTCCTCCGGGCTCCCATATTCGTCCTCTGAGTCTTCCTCTAGAGTTCCATATTCGTCCTCTCGGGTTCTATATTCGTTCTCTGGGCTCCCATATTCGTCTTCTGAGTCTTTCTCCCCAGTCCTATATTCATCCTCTAGGATCCCATATTCGTCTTCTAGGGCTTCATATTCGTCCTCTAGGATCCCATATTCATCTTCTAGGGTTTCATATTCGTCCTCTCGAGTCCTATATTCGTCTTCTAGGGTTTCATATTCTTCCTCTCGGGTCCTATATTCGTTCTCTGGGCTCCCATATTCGTCCTCTGAGTCTTCCTCTCGAGTCCTATATTCGTCCTCTAGGGTCCTATATCTAAATTTAACAATTCCTGAACCCTTTTTATCTTTTCTGTATCGTGGATCGTCAAAATAAGCAAAAATAGTATTTCTACGTAAAACACCCATAAAGGGTATTTCAATCGAAATCCCCAAACAGGATATTAGTTCTTTCTCTTGTTCTTGATGATATTGTAATGGAATGACGAACCCATTTCTTCGCTTTTTCGCCAACAAATCCGAATTATCTTGAAGAATAGAAGGATAGACAAAATTCCAATGGCCATTGGACATGATTCGATCCGGCGTTGAATAATCAAGAATTTCCCTATCTTTTTTACCAAAAGTATCCAACAGTCTATGTCTTACTTGATCATTAGCCATTGAGAGGTCAAAGAGATATCTTCCGTCAACAGAAAAAGAATAAGTATTCATTTGATCTTGATCCTTGTGGAGCGAAAAAGACGCTATACTGGATCTGCACATACTTACTGACAATATCCATAAATGGCTTGTTTTTGGTAATCGACGAAGATTACCATATTGATATTCGGGCGCATGGTAAACATCAGTACTCCAGTGCATTTCCCCGTCTGATTCGGAATAAATATGCTTTTGTACTTTTTCTTTAAAATGCAAAGTGGACGTTCCGGCACGAATCTCCGCAATTACTTGTTCGGATTCTACATATTGATCATTTTGCACTAGAATCAAGCTTTTTGAGGGAATATTCACACTATATAGAATATCCTGACTCTGAATAGTTACATGCAAGTCTATATAACATAGAAAAGCAGGCTGCCCATGACGGGTACGTGTGGGGTGAACCAAATCTTCATTGAATTGGATTTTTCCATTCGAAGGGGATCGTACAAGGTCGGCAGTACCCCCTGTGAATACTCCGCCAGTATGAAAAGTTCTTAATGTTAGTTGAGTCCCTGGCTCCCCAATTGATTGACCTGCAATAATACCTACGGCTTCCCCCAATTCGACCAGATCGCCATGAGTGGGACTCCGACCATAACATAATTGACAGATCCAAGATGTGCTCCGGCAAGTAAAGGGGGTTCTAATATATATTGGTTGTGCTCGAAATGGTTGTGCTCGAAAGGCAGTTATGAATCGATTGACTAATCCAATTCCAATATCTTGATTTCGAGCGGCAATGCATCGTGAACCAATATATATATCGTCTGCTAATACACGACCAATTAGTGTTTGGACAAAAAGTTTTTCCGTCATCCCATTTTGAGGACTCAAAGAAATACCTCGGATAGTACCACAATCTCTTCTACGCACAATAATATGTTGAACTACTTCAACAAGTCTACGTGTAAGATATCCAGCATCCGCTGTTCGTACAGCAGTATCTACAACCCCTTTGCGGGCTCCGTAGCAGGAAATTATATATTCTGTCAAAGAAAGTCCCTCGCGTAAATTGCTTTGAATAGGTAAATCAATCATTTGTCCTTGAGGATCCGCCATTAATCCTCTCATACCTACTAATTGGTGTACCTGAGATGCATTTCCTCTGGCTCCTGAAAAAGACATTAGATAGACTGGATTAGAAGGATCCGTTATCCGAAAATTCGAATTCATTTCTTGTTTCAAATATTCACTTGTAGCATACCATATCTCAACGGATTGGCGTAATTTTTCTACCGCGTGTACAGCCCCATAATAATAGTGTTTCTCCAAAAGAAAACTCTGTTGTTCCGCGTCTTGCACTAACCATCCCTTAGATGGTATTGTTAAAAGATCCTCGATTCCTAATGAAATCGATGTAGTAGTGGCTTGATGAAAGCCCAGAGTCTTTATTTGATCCAGTATATGGGATGTATATCCCATTCCGAAATGATCTATTAATCTGCTAATAAGTCGTTTCATAGCAGTTCCGTCTATCTCTTTATTATCAAAGACCAGATTGACCCGTTCCGCCATACATAAGTACCCCCTTTTTCGGCTGAGTAGGATTCGACAATTGCTGAGTAGGATTCGACAATGGGCCTAAGTCAGTGATTCGAAAATTTAATTAACTTCCTTTCCTTAATCTCAATCTGGATTCGCGCGGCAAAAATGATGATACTAGCGAAATCAGAATGCCCCCCGAAAGGGAGGGGCATCGCCGAATCTAACTTCCTTGTTTAGATAGTGTATGAATAGGCCTGACTAAATCCTTGTATGGCTTCCTCTATTTCTCTATAAAAAGAAATATGACCAAGAGTGCTTCGAATGTATATAGAACGGATTTCTTTTTTTCTATTTCCCACTATTAGATAGTGGGCATAAATCTCATGATAAGTCCCCAAAGATTCATATTGAACTTCAATCGGAACTTCTCTTGACCCAATGACGCGTTGATCTAGTTTCCATCGGAGCCACAAGGGACTGTCTAAACTGATTCGTTTCTGTCTATAAGCTCCCAGTGCATCATAGGAATTAGAAAAATGGGGTTCTTTATCTTTTGTATACTTATAATTATTATTATTGTAGTTTACTTTTTGATTTGGATAGTTTCCGCAACTATTATATCTATTTGCACAAATACCCCGACGGTTTCCAATCGTTAATACATAAAGTCCGATAAGCATGTCTTGGGTCGGTACGCAAATAGGATCCCCAATAGCGGGAGATAGGAGATTCATATGAGAAAACATAAGTAAACGGGCTTCCGCCTGAGCTTCCAAGGATAAAGGTAGATGAACAGCCATTTGATCCCCATCAAAGTCCGCATTGAAACCCTTACACACTAATGGGTGTAAACAAATAGTACGCCCCTCCACTAAAGTAGGTTGGAAGGCCTGTATGCCTAATCTATGCAGGGTAGGTGCTCTATTCAACAGTACAGGATGTCCCCGCATAACTTCTTGAAGTATTTCCCATACAATGGGTTCCTTTTCCCAAATTTTCCTTTTAGCAATCCTGACATTAGAAGTAGCGCGTTTCGTGATTAAATCGCGAATTACAAATAGCTGAAAAAGCTTTATTGCTATCTCTAGAGGTAATCCACATTGATGTAATGAAAGCGAAGGACCCACAACAATGACAGAACGCCCCGAGTAATCGACCCGTTTTCCAAGCAGAGTCTCGCGAAACCTTCCCTCTTTACCTTCAATTACATCTGAAAGTGATTTGTATACTTTATTGTGACCATCCCTCGTTGGTTGCCCGCGGGACCCACTATCAAGAAGTGTATCCACGGCTTCTTGTACCAATTTTTCCTGGCACATTACTAAATCTGCTGGCGCTAATTCACTTCTTTTTAATAGATAGGCAAGGTTGTTGTTCCGACGAATAACTCTCTTATAAAGTTCATTAATATCCGAAGTCACTACTTTATCCCCAGACCTATAAACAATGGGTCTCAATTCGGGAGGAAGAACTGGTAATAAGCACAAAACCATCCATTCTGGTTCTACATTTGTTTGAATAAAATGTTTCGCCAATTGCATGCGTCTAATCAAAAAAACTTTTCTTATTCGTCTTTTTCTATCTTCCCATTCATCTCCACTATACCCCTCGTCTTCTAATTCCTTCCATTCGACCAAGGAATTCTCTATAATAATTCGCAAATCCAAATCTGCTAATTGTTCTCTAATAGCACCTGCTCCTGTCGCAATTTCCCGATTTCGAAATGTTGCAAAGCCTGGGGTAGAAAAAAAGGGAGAAATGCTGTGGTTACAGGATGCAATTTCATCTTCGAATAAACCTCGTAATCGTAAGAAAGTAGGTTTTTTAGCGCTGGGCCTAGCAAAAGAGAAATCGCCGTATACTAGGCCCTCCAATTTCTTAAGGGGTTTATCTAAAAGGTTCGCGATATAACTAGGAAGACCTTTCAAATACCACACATGAGTCGCGGGACATGCGAGTTTGATGTATCCCATTTGATATCTTCGTATCCGAGAATCAACAAATTCTACCCCGCATTTTTGGCAAAATCTTTCCTCTTCGTTTTCAGCTCCGCTCGCTCGAGAATTTCCACAAGCACAAATTCCGCTTTTTATGGGTCCAAAGATTCTTTCGCAAAACAATCCATCTTTTTCTGGTTTATCGGTTTTATAATGAAAAGTAGAGGGCCTTGTGACTTCGCCAACGACTTCCCCATTAGGTAGGTTTTTGTTAGCCCAAGCCTTTATTTGTTGAGGGGAAACGAGTCCAATTTGAAGTTGTTGATGTTTATATTGGTCAATCATAAATAAGAAAAGAATTTATATTTATTCCGATCAAACTTCCTCCCTATTAACCTGGAAGTTCTTCTCAGATACAAGGAAATGATTCAGTTCTAGAGCCAAAGATCGTAGTTCTCGAACGAGCACTCGAAAAGATTCTGGAGGATACTCGTGATTAGGTACTCTTTTTCCCCAGATCGTAGCATTAAGTATTTCTTGGCGAGCTATAAGATGATCAGATTTATAAGTAAGTATCTCTTGTAAAATATGAGCAACACCAAATCCTTCTAAAGCCCAAACTTCCATTTCTCCTACTCGTTGTCCCCCTTGCTTGGCTCTTCCTCTAACGGGTTGTTGTGTAACAAGTGAGTAGGGCCCAGTAGAACGTCCATGGATTTTCTCATCAACTTGATGAATTAATTTTAAGATATAGGACTTCCCTATTAGAACAGGTTGTTCGAAGGGGTCTCCTGTTCTTCCATCAAATATTCCGCTTTTTCCCGGGTACTCGGGTTCAAATACCCATGGATTTTTTGTTTGTTTACTGGCTTCATATAATTCTGAAAACACAAGTTTTCTTGAAGCCTCTTGCTCATATCTCTCATCAAAGGGTGCTATTCTATAATGTTTCTTTAGCAGATCCCCGGCTAATCCGAGCGAGCTTTCAAATATTTGTCCCACATTCATTCGTGAGGGTACTCCTAAGGGATTGAAGACCATATCAACAGGTGTTCCATCTTGCAAATAGGGCATATCTTGCCTGGGCAAAATTTTGGAAATGATCCCCTTATTCCCGTGTCTTCCGGCTACTTTATCCCCAACTTTGATTTCGCGTTTCTGTAAAATATATACACGAACCATTATGTCTAGGGGGTCCCTCTGGATCCATTTCACATCGATAACGCGCCCTCTTCCACCTATAGGTAGTTTGAGAGAAGTTTCTTTTGAAGTGGATACCTCAAGGCCAAAGATGGCCCGTAATAACCCAGCTTCCGCGATATACGAGGATTCGCTCGCTATCTGAGGCGTTAATTTACCTACTAAAATATCGCCAGTTTCTACCCAGGATCCCAACCTAACAACTCCATTTCTGTCCAAATTGCGGAGTAAATGTTCTTCTAGATGTGGTATTTCTTTAGTAATTTTTTCAGCGGAGCCTTGGCTTGTCGTATCCGTCTGAATTTCATATTTTCGGATGTGAAAAGAAGTATAAATATCCTCATATACCAAACGTTCGCTAATTAGTACTGCGTCTTCAAAATTGTAACCTTCCCATGGCATATAAGCTACTAATACGTTTTTTCCTAAAGCAAGTTCCCCACCAACTGTAGCAGCTCCCTCCGCTAAAATTTGTCCTTTTTTAATGGATTTACCCCACAGAACCCGAGGTTTTTGGTGCATACAAGTATTTTTGTTAGAGCGCCGATGGGTAACTAAAGGAATACTTATAGTCTTCCCACTACTTGATAAAAGGATCTTGTGACTATCAGTAGAAATGATCTTTCCCTCGCGTTCGGCTATAACGGAAACCCTCGAATCTAGAGCTGTTTGGCGTTCCAATCCAGTTCCAACAATGCACTTCTCGGACCGAGAAAGCGGAACTGCTTGGCGCTGCATATTAGAACTCATTAAAGCCCGATTCGCATCATTATGCTCAATAAAAGGAATGAGAGAACCTCCAATAGAAAAATATTGGAAAGGAAAAATACTTCTAACATGAATCTGTTCCCATGCAATAGTCAGGAATTCTTGACGGTATCTAGCTGGAACAACCTGTTCTTCCTGAATACCCTGATTCAAGGACAAAGAATTTCCTGCTGCTATCATATAATATTCATCTCTATTTGGTGATAAATAAACCACCTGTCTCTCTTTTTTTTCTTTTGCTTTCTCAGATATTTCATAAAAGGGACTCTCTATGGACCCCCACCAGTGGTCAATTCTCGCATGAATAGCTAAGGATCCAGTAAGTCCAACATTGATTCCTTCGGACGTGTCAATTGGACAAATACGCCCATAGTGACTCGGATGAATATCTCGGCTCCGAAAACTTGCAGTTCTCCCCGTCAATCCTCCAGGACCCAAACAACTCACTTTTCGCCCATGAACAGTTTGTGTCAATGGATTGGTTTGATCAAAAACTTGAGATAAGGGGTATGTGCCAAAAAAGGTCTCATAAGTAGTTATTAATAAAATCGAAGTTGAAGTTGGAGTTACCAAAGTTTGTGGAGTCGGTTTCGATTGACGTATGAATACTCTACGGATAGTTTTTTGAACCGCATGTTGTAAACGACCAAGAGCCAGTCCGAATTGATCTTGTAACAGATCCGCAACCGAACGAATACGTTTATTTTTCAAGTGATTCATATCGTCATCGTCAAGTATACCCGTTCCAAATTTCATTCCAATCAAATGATCCGTAGCGGCCAATACATCTCGTGGTAACAAGAATGTATTGTTCTGAGGTATATCAAGATTCAGTCTCCGATTCATATTTCGTCGACCAATCCTTCCTAATTCACATTTTTGTTGAAAAAATTTCTTTTGTAATTCCTCACATAAGGACTCCGAAAATACCAGGTCCCCACCTACACAAGCAAATTGTTGATAAAACTCCAAAATAGCTTTTTCTTTTGACTCAATCCTCTTCTTCTCCTTAGCATTCGGGAAAGATAAGAAAATTTCAGGGTAGGAAACATTATCTAGAATTTCTTTTAGATTCGAACCCATAGCTGATGATAGAACTAGAATAGATATCTTTTGTTTTCTACTCACGCGAGCCCATATCCTTTCTTTTTTATCAATTGCTAATTCCGATCTTCCTCCCCAATCTGATATTATAGTCCCAGTGTAGATAGAAATTCCCTTATGGTCTAATTCCGAGCGGTAGTAAATACCAGGACTTAGCAATATTTGATTGATCACAATTCGGTATATTCCATTTATTATAAAGGTTCCTAAGGAATTCATTATAGGAATGTTTCCAATAGAAATGGTTTGCTTTTGCACATCGAAACCAAAAATTAATCTCGCAGATACATATAATTCGGAAGAATAGGTGAGTGATTCATACACAGCATCCCTTTCTTTTATCGAGGGTTCTAGCAATTGATATCCTTTCGCAAATAATTGAAATGCAATTTCGTGATCTGGGTCTTTAATTGTTGGAAACTTCTCAAGTTCTTCTGCCAAGCCTTGATTAATGAACCTACAAAATCCCTCGAATTGGATCTGACTAAATCCGGGTATTGTGGACATTCCCTCATTTCCATTCCGGAGCATCTTAATCTTAAGTTTCCTGTTTATCGAAGAAAAATTCCATTATCAGCTCACTCTTCATCAATCCCTATGGATCGATCTAGCAATTATGGAATCCATATTCTGTTTACTGAATCACATGAAATTCTAGGGAACTCCACATACATATTTCATATATGTATTTCATACATATGAATAGAGACAATTTCGACGAAAGTTCGAATTTGCCAGGGGTACAAATCGAATGAAAATGAATTGATAAAACATTCCTAGAAAAAAATTCTGCCACTTACACTTTATGATACTAATCAGATTGGATGGCAAAGATTTCTCATTTTATCTCCTTTCTATGAATGGGATAAAGCCATAATATAATAATTTATAAGCACTAGAAAATTTGACTTTAGTTCGATTTAGAATAGCACGCTTAGTTTAATTTCAAAAAAGAATAAGAATTTGAGGGTTCTTTTTTGTTTCGTAGTAGTAGAATTGCTAGAAAATATAGGATTTAATTGTAGAATCCTAAAATAAAGTAAGTCCTTTTTTAAGTACATGCCAATCTAGTTATCCACCTCTCCACATATCCCTGCTTTTATCGTAATTTCACTTGGGTGGGCCAAGATGGTCAGGTCATACTCTATATCAGACCAAATTTCTTTTTTTTATTCAAGATATTTAATGCAATGAAAAATTAAAGCACGATTCCCCATAGAGATATGTACATAAGGGGGATCCATGGATAATAATGCTGTTATGGATAATAATGCTGTTCGGACCTGTAGTTTACCTATACACGGATTAGGCATAAATCCATTCTATTTTATTATGCCATTAAAAGGAAGGGGGGAGAGAATACCGATTTAAGAGTCGTTCACTACTGCAATTCAAAAAAAAAAATAGAATTCTAGTTAATGGTTCCAATTTGTTCTGAATTTTGCAGCCTGTGACTGGAAATCAACTTTTTCTCTTTTTTCATCTCAATAGAAAGAAAAGGGAAGTTTTCTAGTGTTAGCAATGTTTGTTTTAAGATAGAATCCATCGAGGAGAATAATCGAAACTGGATTCAAAAAAAGCAGGAATAGATTTTTTGAAAAAGATTGGAAAAAAGTAAGTAGAATTAGATTCAAGATAAAAGAAAGGAGGTTTTAGTAAGAAAACCTGGATGAATACTTGCTCTTTTCTCTATTTTAGATCGGATTTTTTGGCGGCATGGCCAAGCGGTAAGGCAGGGGACTGCAAATCCTTTATCCCCAGTTCAAATCTGGGTGCCGCCTGATCAATAAAATACTTAGGCTTATAGTACTGATCGAACTCGACAAATTCGTACCCTGCATAAGTTGGGGCAAGAGAGTAACTAGGCCTGGCGATACTGGATTTTGAGAATCCATAGTTCTATCCTCAAACTAGGGTTTGTTTTGTCGGTAGTGGCCCAAACGGCTACCAATAAGGATGAGGTTGCGTTTCCTTATTCTTTTATTAATTTTAATTGATTCTTAATTGATTCGATTCGAGAATTAAAAATTACAAGGCTAAGATGTCAGAAATCTTGATATCCAAAGGGCCCCTAAGGGGCATTCTTTTTTTTTTCAATCTAAGATTGAAGAAGGGACTCCACGAAGGAATATCAAGACTTCCTAATTATCATACATTTTATTTATCATACATCTTATGCTACCTACATACACTAAAGTAAGGGCTACTGATTCTGTCGAGAATCAGATTGAATAGGCTGATCAAAAATCAATTTCGGAGTTGTGGATAAAGTCTCCTCATTCTTTCATAGAATGATAGAAGGGCTGTAGGGTTTAGGTTAAAAATAAACATAGGCAAGGTAGGTATCCAATAAATATTTATCTATCCTAATTTTATGGTATATTCTGACGTCCTTTGCTTATAAAAAAAGGGTAACAAAAGGAAGAAAAAATCTTCCTATTCCCGCGTCTTCTATTCAGGACATCATCCCCGTACTCTTTTTTAAGGAAAAGGGCTATATATCGTATTTATACTTAATGCTCTCCAATTCTACCAGAAATCCTATAAGAATTTGTTAGGAGTAAATTCCTTGAACTGATTCATCCATAGCGTTAGGGCAGAATCCCTTTTTGACTCTGTACCCTTGATTCCACTATGATTATTGATCAATAGTAGAATAATTCCTTCATAGAAATAGGAGACATAATTTACATGGATATAGTAAGTCTCGCTTGGGCTGCTTTAATGGTAGTCTTTACATTTTCTCTTTCACTAGTAGTATGGGGGAGGAGTGGACTCTAGGGATACTACTAATTGATTGAGTAGTCGAATTGTTGTATCAACTTTTTTCTTTAATTGATCGTTTTGCATTAATCATTTTGCCAAACTTTATTCTTTCTCTCTTTCTTTAGTTTTGTTTCACTCCTGTACCTGTAAGAAACTCTTGTAAGAAAGAGTCGTTCTATTCTACTATATAGAAATAGAAAGAGCGATTACAGCAATTCCAAATTTCTACTAGAAGTGACGAATGGTTAAAAAAGTTCTATACATAAGAAAATTATACTTTCTTCCACGGAGCTATTCACAACATATCGCACACTTTCCATTTGTTTTATATTCTTTTCTTATTCTTAGAATAATTTTTATGCTCTTTTGAAGCATCTCGCCGCATGTTTAAGCATGAAAGATTCGCTGGTTTTTTCCTTTTACTTTTTTTCTTTTACTTTTTACTATAGTCTATTCTCATATTATTTTTCTCTCCCTCCATGGATTCTTTCGTGAAGAATTGTCTTCGATTTTTTTATTTTGACTTGATTGAAATTAAGTGGATGCAGTGAAAAAAGAAATTGAATTAGACTACTATTTCAATCTACTAATCTATTCTATGTAGATTCAAGATAATATAATAGAAAGACTCTAAAGTGTCGTAGAAAAAACTATATGTAGTTCTTTCTACCACACTTTATGATTCCAACCAGATCCTTTCATTTAAGACTTGGATTTTTATTTTATTTAATCCCTTTTTCATTTCTTCAATGATTAATTGGAATTCCAATTAATCATTTTGGCTGACTGTTTTTACATAAATAATAAGTAAAAAGGCAGTAGGAACTAGAATAAACAGTGCAGTAGCAATAAATGCGAGAATATTGACTTCCATAACCTCTTTATTTTTTTCACAATAACTCGGGATGTAATCCCATGGAGAGGAAAAAGGGGTATCCTGTAAATTCAAGGGGAGGACTTGCATTCTGATAATACTGAATCAATTCAATATTATGAATATCGGATCTATCAAATCAATTCATGGTTGAGAGTGGAATAGTATAACATAGGAAGATCCACTTTTTCTTTTCTATATCTATAACCCACGATCTTTCTTATCTTATCCAATTTCCCTTCCTTTTTCTTATAGTTATACATACATACATAATTGTATGTATTATATGACCGACTTTCTATGGGTCATATAGACATCCAAATAAGCAGTAGAAGTAGAAGTGAGATGGAGAAAAGGGGGCTTAAATAAAAAAAATCGAATATTTTAATTAATTTAGGAAAAAGGGCGTTTGCTTTGCTTGGTTTTTCTTTTATTTTATTAGGTTACTATCAATATCCACTTTTGGGGTCTAAAGATGAGAACAGATCCATAAAAAAGGAGTCCGCAAATGGAATGAAAATGAGATAGATTCTTTCCAATTAGTCATTGAACATACATAAACAAAGTTAGAACTACAAAATGGAGGGGGCCTGTTTAATCCAAAAAGTAAAGTACTAATTATATTAAATTAAATTCACTGTCTATGTCTAAGAAAAAACGAATACGATTTATGTATGGATTTCGGTAAAATACCGGTACTCTATTCCATAAGAGTCGAATAGGAAGTTAAGATGAGGATGGTATCATCATAAGGATAGAGTAATATCCTAAATTATACTAATCCAAGTATGATATGTATGTCTTTCCTTATCAACCAGGAGTAGTGAAAAAAAAATTCCTATAGGCCTCCCCTCCCTCTTTAATGAGAAATGCGAAATAAAAAAAGTGAAATAAGGGTGCCCCATAGGTATTTGATCTTCTCTCCTGCCCCCCCCCCCTTTTTCATGGAAAAAGGAAAGATGAATTTCTCCATTCATTGAACCCTAGTTCGGGACTGACGGGGCTCGAACCCGCAGCTTCCGCCTTGACAGGGCGGTGCTCTGACCAATTGAACTACAATCCCCGCGGGGTGTATGGCATACCTATTCTTAAATAGAACCATAAGAAGATTCGATTCGCCTGTCGTACTCTAAGAAATAGACGAATCATATACTACATACCCACATATCATATGTGGGTATAGTGAGAGTGACATAACTAGTATGTCGCGATTTTTTATCGCTAAAAATGGATGATAATCCACCTTTCATTTCAATAAGAAAAACTCTTTTGTTTGTAAAAAAGGAATGAGAGAGATATGGATTAGAAAGAAATTTCCCCCTTTCGCTTTATCCTTTATTTCTATGGATCAGACATTTTATTTTATGGAAGAAAAACAAATGGATTTAGTTCATATTCACGAAGCCCTAGATTTTTGGGCCGAGCTGGATTTGAACCAGCGTAGACATATCGTCAACGAATTTACAGTCCGTCCCCATTAACCGCTCGGGCATCGACCCAGGAAGAATTTATTCTATGGTTTTTTAGAATCTATGATTAACCTCCTTTCATAATACTCCCTACCCCCAGGGGAAGTCGAATCCCCGCTGCCTCCTTGAAAGAGAGATGTCCTGAACCACTAGACGATAGGGGCATCACTTCACTAGACGATAGGGCCATATACAACCGCTCATCATTATACTATAATGATAGTATGAGCAGTTTTTTGGAATTGTCAATATACTCGAAGAGTATAACTAGATCCAAAGCAAAGAGTCTTTCCTACTTTTCCGTTATGCTTTCATAGGATTTTTTTTAGTTGATGGTTAGGTTAATTCACGGATCATTCCCTACTTTTTAGGGAAATTCATTTAAAGGGTATAGAATAAGAATAGATTAATAAAAGGGATTCTAGATTAGTTCAGTACAGGTAGTGATTTGATTGATCTAACAGGAAAAAGAGTCCAATTTGATTTCTTTTTTGTAATTTCCACCCCGTGCTTCGTTTAGCGTTCAGACCAAAAATGCATGCATCCCACACTAAGTCATAAAATTCAAGAAAAAATAGAGAAATTTTCAAAAACAAAGAAAAAAAAGTGAATAAATAATAAATTTAGTAGAAAAGTACTTTATCGGATTCGAACCGATGACTTACGTCTTACCATGGCATTACTCTACCACCAAATAAAAAGCCCTTTATCGGATTTGAACCGATGACTTATGCCTTACCATGGCATTACTCTACCACTGAGTTAAAAGGGCTTTTTATTCAATTCAAAAATTAGCCACTTTGATTTCTCATTATGAGTCTACTGCATAATGTACATAATATATGTATATATAGAGATATATGTTGAGATTATATATGTATATATCGAGATATAGAAGTTTATTCATGGCGAGGTTCAAAATCTTGAGAGTTCAAAATCTTGAGAAAATCAAGAAAAATAAGAATTTCATATTCTCTCTTATCACTTGCACAAAGTAGAGGTTTTTTCTTTTTTTTTATATAAAAATACATATATTTTTATATAAAAAAATACATATAATAAAATACGTGAAGAGAGAGTTGACACAATAAAAAATTATTATAAGTATCCGATATACTTGAAGAGGGTAAGTTCATAGGTATGTAAACACGATCTCGGACGACTCACCAAACCAAAGCCCAGAAGTTCTATTTTTTAGAAGAGGAGAACAAATATGTATCAATTGTTGAATCGGATACAACAATGGGTAAAAAAAAAAAAGGCCAAAGGGACAATAAGAGCTGCTGTTAAAAAAACGGTAGACTTTGTTTTTTTTTTATCTTTAGGCTATTGACTTTTCACGTGCTCAGAACGTTCTGCAGAATTAGGGACTTTTTTCTTCTATTGGCTGATCTTATGATGAGAACTTTCTCCATTTATGTTTTATTTCCTCTAATTCTAATTGGGTAGGGTATAAAGGAATTCGCGCTCTTCATATACCCATATGGTTGGGTATTAATTTTCAGTGATATACTTCTTGTCTGTTTTGGTGAGAAATTGAAACTATTTTTAACAGGCATCTCTTAGAAAAACCTTCGAGTTCAAAACTTTTCAATTTTTCTTAAAAGTTTTGGACGGATTTGTTGAAGCGATTTTTAACAGGTACCCCTTCCAAGGAAGGGGGGTACTTGAATATTCTCCAAGGATTCTGATTAGTGCATTTTGAACAAACTATGTTGGAGTTTTAGCAACAATTTGCTTGTAAAAAGTGGGCAGTCGAATTTATACTGCAGAGTATAAAAATTATTCTACTGCCTGCCCAACAAAAAATAATAAACCATACCCTACATACCTAACTCCTCCTGGCTATGGGTTTTCTGTTTCCGAAGATTAGGAAAAAAGGAGGATTCTGGAACCCTAAAGGTTCGATGGTATATGGATATGGAAAATATAAGATTCCCGATCCTAGCGGGAAAAGGAAGGGAACAGATACCCAATATGATTCTTGGGAGGAACATTTGGTAATGGTCTTGGTCCTCTATGCTCTTTTTTATGTGTTCTTAGTTCTATTCATCTTCTTTGATTCTTTTAAACAAGAATCTAATAAACTAGAATTGAGTGGAAAAGAGGAGAAGAAATTGGTAAATGGAGAGGATCGACTAACCAGAGACATTTAGGATCTTCTTTACATCAGGTAAATCCGTCGGGTCCTGTCCGCTTCTCCGTTTAAGTTACGACTCTTTGTTTCTTGCTTCTCTCAAGCCATAGGGAAAGTCTATGATGAATTTTAAAAATGCATCTCACTCTTTCTCTACGGCTCGGACTTCATGATAAGTGGGGGAAGAAAGAAAACATCTTCCCCAATTTCTTTGTTCAGAATTGAACAAAAAAGAAAAGGAAGAAAGGGATTTATGGGGGCAGTGCTGCTCCCTATATCTCCTAGTGTATATTGTAGGAATAATCAAACTATTCCTTAGAGCAGTCTGGCACACTTACGTCCTCGCAAAACAAATAATGATCATTGTAGTCGTAACCGTAGAATACGACCCTAATCGAAATGCATACATTTGTCTCATACACTATGGGGATGGTGAGAAGAGATATATTTTACATCCCAGAGGGGCTATCTAAACCCTAAAGCTAAAGTAAAGGCCCGCGATCGAAGTACCAACAGCTCACTGTCATGAACCTTCTCCATTTGATTCAATAAGGGGGAATTAGCCTCCTTCTCGAATGGCTACCCTTGACAAAGGGTAGCGTTGGTATCATAATCTACATGTAGCGGGTATAGTTTAGTGGTAAAAGTGTGATTCGTTCTATTAATAACTGAATTTGAAATGATATACTTAAGGCGTCCTTAAGTTTTTTATATTCCGATGAAAACTTTAGTTCTTATAAAGGATTTAATCCTTTTCCTCTCAATAGCATATTGAGGAAGAATATACATTCTCGCGATTTGTACCCAAAAACTAATTGAAATTGCATCCAAAATACAAATTGGATTATGAGTACAGAGTCGCGAAGCATAATTTTGCATTTTTTTAAGTATTCCAATTTTAAAAATATGAGTAAAGGATCTATGGATGAAGATACAAAAAAGTTTATTTCCAATCGTAACTAAATCTTCTTTTGTTAAAAAAGGAAATGGAAGCCAAATAGCTAAAAAACGGTAGTTTTGGTTTACTAGAACCATCAGCATATTGTTTCAGCTCGGTGGAAACCTAATTCTTTTCCTCAGGATCTCTTGAATGAAATTAGGGAACGAAGTAAGTAGATTAGATAGATTTAGGAGAATTTCTATCTCCTACTCTATAGGGATCATCTAGAAAGCGGAGAGCTTTGGTTCCATTCAGATAGAAAAGCTGACATAGATGTTAAGTGGTGAGAATATCCATAAAGGAGCCGAATGAAATCAAAATTTCATGTTCGGTTTTGAATTAGAGACGTTAAAACTAATCAACCAACGTCGACTATAACCCCTAGCCTTCCAAGCTAACGATGCGGGTTCGATTCCCGCTACCCGCTCCATATGGTAGAGTCCTGTATTCAACCTTTTTCGTCCACCAGTTTCCGTCCCTCCAGAGCGGAGTAGAGCAGTTTGGTAGCTCACGAGGCTCATAACCTTGAGGTCACGGGTTCGATTCCCGTCTCCGCACTTAGCAGTCTGTATAAAAGGACTATTCTATTTGTATAGATATGGTAGAGGGCTGGGCGGTATCCAACCCTTTTTTATTCATTAGTTCCCGGCCCTAAAGGGCCAAATGGAGCAATTTGCGAAGTCACTTGCCCCTACAAGAAGAACTCTCAAGGCTCCTTCCTACCCTGCAGAAAAGAAAAAAGAAATGAAAGAAAGGCACAGTCTACCTCCCTTCCCTTTAAAAGCAGTTTGCCAGTTGTTTGTCTCGGTTAATCCCCAATTTAGGGAGCCCTGTTGGCGAGTTCGATTCCCGCCTCCGGAGCCCCTTTTTTTTGAGTGGGGTGCAAAAGAAGGGTAAGATAGTAAGGGATACGGTACTAGACTAACACCTACTTAATTTAATATAAGTAGTTAAGTAGTCAACTAGACTAAATTTTTTATCATAGTACCTTACTAAATTAAGCTGGCGAGCGGCGGGAATCGAACCCGTATCTTCTCCTTGGCAAGGAGATGTTTTACCATTGAACTACGCTCGCTACGGGATATATTTTATAGGGTATATCCGCCTGGGTCGACCGTCTATGTCTGGGTCGACCGTTTCATTTTCTATTATATTAGAGTTTTCTTTTTTTTAATTGTCTGTCAATCAATATTCTAATGGCAATGGAATTTCATAATAATGAAAGAGAAGAGGTAGCAATTCGGAACGCAAATTGCATTTTAATGTGTCTCACAATTCCAATTTTTTCGAAGAAATGGCCTTTTTATTTATTTTGTATCGGGCTACTAAATACTAAACAAATTTAAGAAATGAGAGAATTCAGAATAGCTACCAGAAAGACTAGTCCAATCCATAATGATGTACCGGAAAATACAACGTTTTTATTATTTGACCAACCATCAGGAGAAGCAAATACAAGGGGTACACTAATTACTAACACTGAGGAAGTCGCAATTA